GGGGTAAGGTCCCGCCGAGTTCTTACTCTTAGAATGAGACTTTTTCTATTCCATAACATACAAATTAGAAAGTTATCCAGTCAACATAAGAAAAATATTAGATTCGTAGAAATGAGAAAACGGATCCTTTGCTCTGATGTCTCAAACCACCCTATTCCTTTGTTTCTTATGATGTTTTTGAAAAGTGGAATTAAATCCGCTTTTCAAGCAAAAGAGTAAAAGTCCAATTATTTGAGGAATTTTTCTTTTATAAGTTATAAGTTGAAGTTAATTGAATATGAATAATAGAAGAAGTTCTATTTTCTCAATGAATTATTTCCCTCTACCCCTCCTTTGTTTGTCCACTACTTCTTATGAATCTAAACAAAAGAATTTCTATAGACCCGGAAAAGAAGAAATAGTAATCTTTGATGAACAGGATCAAAATCATTATTATTTCGATACAAGACGACACAAGAAAAGGGTATAAAATCCTTTCTCTTGTGTCGAATAGAAGATTAGGAAGATCGGTAATCCCCCTCTCCTAGAAGTATTTGTTCTTCCTTTCATTTGTCCCGTCCTTTGCCCTGTATCCTTCCTTTTTTGTAGGCCTATTGTCTAGTACTAGAAATGGGATACAAGTAATGAATTCTGGACCTCCCGCAAAAACAGTATAAACAAAGAAAGTAAAGGGATTAAAAAAATTTTTTGATCATACATTACATAACATAATTATATTGATCGACAAGAATTCCGCGCTTTTTACTAATTTGATGTTAAGTAATCTCTGGATCTAGAAATTCATTTCGTACAATTGAACCTTTTCAAACTGTTTCTTTTTAAGAACCAAAAAGATTTGTGCCAAAATAACGGATGCAAAGAAGAATAAAAGACCTTGGACGCGCAGTGGATCTTGAAGCACTATTTCCGCATCTCCCTGACCAAAACCCCCCACGTTTGGATTGCTTGTTAATGGTTGATCAAGCTTGATGGATTCTCCCTCTGAAACAAGAAGTTCTGGTCCTGGAGGTATAATATCAACTACTTGGTGTCCATCCGATGCATCCACTATGGTTATTTCATATCCCCCTTTTTCTTTACGTCCTATTCTGCTTACCATACCTGCGGATGTAGCATTATAAACTGTATTGTTACTCTTGCTCCCATCGGGGTAAATCTGACCCCTTCCCCTGTTCCCACCTACATATATCGGATATTTTAAGAAGTGAACGTCTTTTTTCGTAGTGGGGTCAGGGGAAAGAATGGGAAAGATAATTTCACTATATTTCTGACCTGGAACAGGACCTATCACAAGAATATTTCTTTTATTGGGACGATAACTCTGAAAAGAAAGATTTCCCATTTTTTCTTTCACTTCGGGAGAAATACGATCGGGGGGGGCTAATTCGAATCCCTCGGGTAAAATAAGAACAGCCCCCACATTTAAAGACCCCTTTTTACCATTAGCAAGAACTTGTTTCAGTTGCATATCATAAGGAATTCGAACAACTGCTTCAAATACAGTATCAGGAAGTACAGCTTGTGGAACTTCAATATCCACAGGCTTGTTAGCTAAATGGCAATTGGCACATACAATTCGCCCCGTTGCTTCTCGTGGATTTTCATAACCTTGCTGCGCAAAAATGGGATATGCATTTGAAATGGATGCTCGAGTTATTACATATATCATGATCGATACAGAAATAGATCGAGTCATCTGTTCCTTTACCCAAGAAAAAGTATTTCTATTTTGCATGGTACAATCATTGATCCCGGAATTTCTACAATAAATTAGATAGGTAGCTAGTATAGTTCCCTATCCACAAATCTGCCATTGTACGGAAATAATTGTACTGGAATATAGGACGAATACCTTGAAGAGATAGAAGTATAAAGAATAAGTAAAATGCTTTCTTTATACACGTTATACGCGAAGAAAAATTAGGATTTGATTGATATCAGGAGATCAAATAAGTTCTTCATTCATTCATTGAATGATAAATTACTACAAGCGAAGGAGATACACGATTTAAAAAATGGAAGATCCAATATTTCACAATTGTATCTAGAATAACTGGAAAGGTGGAAACAAGACCAGATATAATTTGATCATTATGAGCCAGCCCAAAATCGTTGTAGATCGAACCAATCATGAGTTCCCAACCGTGGGTCGAGTGAAATCCGATCCATAAATCCGTAACTAAAAGAATAGAAAAAGCTTTTATTGTGTCACTTAAGTTATAGAGGAATTCCTGAACCCAAGAATTAAGAATGACAAGTTCTTCATTACCCAGAATAAAATAACCACTTAGAATAGCGAAACAGATTATATTTGTCGAGAAATGCAAAATTATATGGAGATGATATTCATTGTGGGTTTTGACCAATTGTATCGTTTCCTTGTGTATTTCTATAGGAAGCTTTTGTATACGTGTCTCCGGGTATTCCTTTATCATTTCATTCAACAAGAGGAGTTCCTTTAATTCTAGGAATTTTTCTAGAACATTTTTCTCTTGAATATCATTTAATAAGGTTTCGGATTGCCTAGTATTCCACCAATTAGTAACCCAAGGTTCCAGACTTTTATTAAATGATAGAGAGACCCACCAGGGCAAAAATATTATAGATGCAAGATATGGGAGGGGAGTCAATGCTTTCTTTTTTTTCATTTTTTATCTGTGAATTGTTAATGAACTGCTTCATTCGTCAACTCTATCTGATATTTCTCTAAAGTACGAGTTATAAGTTATATAACAAGGTATCGAACCCAGGGATCTATTTCCATTTTTGTGTAATAATTTAGTCCCTGGGTCTAGAAGGACTATGGAAATAGAATAAGGGTCTTTTTCGGATAAAAAAATGAATATTCTGAAGAAACTTCAGTTGTATTAAATTTAAAGGAAATTAGCAAGTTCCTTCCCTCATGCTGAGAAAACATGCATTCTTCATTTCAAAATACTTCAATTGGTACTCGCAAGAAATAGGCTAATTCTGCAGCTTTTTGTTCAATTTCTCGTGGAGTAAAATTCTCATCAGTACGAGTCAAGGGAATGGTTCCTTGGCCCCTGATTTCCATATAAAGAACACGACGAGGAAAAATACCTTCTTTAACCTCCATTCTGATTGATTGGATATCTTTCAGAAAGAAGCGAAGGTAGATTCGACGATTTATTCCGGGGAATCCCCAACGAAAAATACACATTATTCCTTCTTTTCTATCGAATTGGTCATAACCACTACCCACATTCCATGAAATTGTACACCATAAATAGGAACTAATAAATAGACCTGCGATCCCATAAAAAGACATCACGATCCCTTGTGGAAAAAAAATGATTTGGTTAGATGGAAATCCTGATATCAGATTCCTACCAAGATAACTGGAAGTTCCAACCACTAAAAATCCTAGCGAACCTAAAAGAAGGATGCAGGCCCAGAAAAAATTACTTGTTTTTCGAGACCCCGTTATTAGTTCTATCCATATATGTTCTGATCGCCAGTTCATACTATATTAGATCTAGTTGCATTCGATTGGAATTGAGAGAATAACCAAAATGAATTTTACTTTTCTTAATGCCGAAGTAACTTTCATCAACTAGTACTATTCTGATATGAACCGTTAGAAGTAATTGGTTAGATACATTGGCTTTCTATTATAAATTATAAAAATATTCGCAGATCATTTTTAACCAACTATACCCACCCACATATACATGAATTTATGCAGATATAATGTATCCACATACATAACAGTTCTTTCATTTGTTTTGTGTTCGGAAAGAGTCACATATCCTACCATATTACACTAAAAAATAGCTTATTATGATCCAGTGTTGAAAAAAATTGATGCAATTTTGTCCCGTCGTATCTAGACAATCTTATTTTTTTGGACATTAAGAAATAAAGAAGCCATTGCAATTGCCGGAAATACTAGGCCCACTAAGGGAACAAAAATAGAGGGTAAGTTAAGATCTGTCATGGAATGGGTACCTCGATTTAATATTTTATTTTTACCTATTATAAAGATATCTTATGATAAGTATATCTATTATAAAAAATAGTAAGTGTAAGTAATAAATAATATTAATAAATAATATTAAGTAGTTAATAAGTGCAAGGAATGGGGAATTAAGTGTACCTATTTCTCTTTCTACACGAATATGATGATACACTTGAATAAATTTTCTTATTATTCTCCTATCCTCATATTCTTTCTATCTTTCGAATAAGGAGTTTCTTATTAATATTAAATATGGAATTCTTTTTAAATTACATTATTAAGTGTGTGACTTTAACTAAACTAATGCAATCCAACAAATGGAGATTCCTAGTAAAAAGGGGGATTTCTTGGTAGATATAGAAACCCACTTCTATTCTATATTTTCTTTCGATATATATATATTTTTATTCAAGGGAAAGAAACCATGTAGCTGAAATAACTCACTCAGAACACCTTTTAAAGGATTACGTGGTACGATTAGGTCGAATAAGCCCTTATGGAATGAATACTCAGCCGCTTGTGAACCGTCGGGTACTATTTTATTCAATGTTTGTTCAATTACTCTTTTACCCGCAAATGCAATGTAGGCATTGGGTTCAGCAATAATAACATCCCCCAACATACCAAAACTGGCCGTTACTCCACCGGTTGTAGGAGATGTAAGGATTGATATGTAGAATAACTTTTTATTTGATTGATAATTAGATGAAGCAGAAGATATTTTAGCCATTTGCATCAAGCTCAAACTTCCTTCTTGCATGCGTGCTCCTCCAGAAGCACACACAATAATGACAGGTAGAGATCGATTAGTAGCATACTCGATCAAACGTGTTATTTTCTCGCCTACTACAGATCCCATACTACCCCCCATGAACTGAAAATCCATAACCCCAATTGCTACGGGAATACCGTTTAGTTGACCTATGCCTGTTTGAACAGCTTCAGTTAACCCTGTCCTTCTTTGATAAGAATGGATACGATCTCTATAAGGTTCCTCCTCTGAATGAAATTCAATGGGATC